AGAGTAGGGTAAGAAAGATTCATTGAGTTCTTTCTTACCGGACTGTATCTTAGTGGTTCTAATAAAGCTAGAGGTTTCCTCTGGATCAATCTACCATATTATCTTCATGGTAAATATTTATATTCATTTTCTATCTGGAATTGACAGAGGGCCCACTTCGATTTCTTTGATACATCTATTTGTTCCGATCAATCGGAAAGAAGCGTTTTACTTGTATAGAATGCATTCCTTCACTAGAATTCAATGCAATTTGAAAATGAAGAGATCTTGATAGTAAATCGTTCTATAATGCATTTTGAACGATTTCTAAAAGAATTGATCCAGTTTGATTCCTCAACTCAATTAATAGTACTTCTAGAGACCACTTCTTCCCCAGACTACAAGTGAAAGGGAAAATGAAAAAATTACCATTAAAGCAGCCCAAGCGAGACTTACTAGCTCCATGTGAATTATGTCCCCTATCTCTATGATAGAATTATTCGATTATTGCTCCCTAATAATAGTGGAATCAATGGTGCAGAGTCAAAAAGGGATTCTCACCGAAGACTGTTGAGGAACCAATTTCATAAATCCACTTCTAAAAAATTCCTCTATGATTTCGAATCGGCAACGACTAAAGACAAGTCAAATAGGCTAGAAATACTAAGGCCCACTCTTTTTTTACTTTTTAAAATAAAAAAGTATAATCTAGATCGATCGCTATCTATGTCAAATAGTCAGGCGACACCCAGATTTGAACTGGGGAAAAAGGATTTGCAGTCCCCCGCCTTACCGCTCGGCCATGCCGCCAAAATCATCCAAAAACCTTTTCATAGGAACTATAGATTTTTATAACATATCTTACCTACAGGGACTATAGAGCGTTATAACATATATTAGTCCCTCTAAACTCCAGACCGGAATCATAGAATTATCAGTAAATTATCACACTTCAATTTTCATTGAAGAAAAAATAGGTAAAAATGTCTCTCTTCTCTACAGAGGATTTTTTGAACAAAGGGTTGCCGGGGATTCGAACCCAGAACTAGTCAGATGGAGTCGAGAATTTTACCGGGAAAATAAGTCCCCATGGACGTTGACAAGTTGTGCTAGTTGTTTTAGATAGGGAATGACTAATGATGCTAATATCGCACCTGACGTATATATATTGAATTCATATATTGAATTACATATATATATGAATATAATATATATATGAATTCAATATATAATGACTAGACATTAAAAATAATTTTGTAAAACCCAGGGAGGGTATTATGGAACAGAACTTGTTTATGAAGAGAACCGATTCGGTTGTTGGGGTCGGACTCTATTATGGATTTCGACCCACATTGGGAATTTTGGTACAACAAGGTAAGTGCATTTCGCTCTATAATGGGCCTCTGCATCTACCGAAAAGGAAATACCTTTGTTATACTAAAGGGGGGATACTACCCTCGGATAACAAGGACAGGGACTTCTACGAAATATTTTGCGTAATATGCCTTGAAATGGGGCGTCGCGAGATCATATCTACTCTCTTGAAAAAATACGCGTCACAGAATGGCACCGCCTCGGGGAGTATCATCGACTTTGCCAAAGCCGAAGGAGCCAACTGGCTTTCGAAAAGCAAAAATATTTTTTTTCGAAATGCAAACTCTATTCGCGTAACAAAAGCTTGTCTTTGGTCCGAACTTCAATGCGTGCTGCTAGAAAGAACAACTGAAATGCAGTATGATATCAGGGTTGGGTTTTGGTCTGGCGCCTGGAAATGTTTTCTCTTCGAAGGTGAGGAACCGTTTTCCAACCCCACTTCTGACTTAGATTTGGTCGCTCGCGAATCTCTACGAAACGCTCTACGAACCAACTTAAGAAACAAACCATACGCCATTCGAGAATATGTACCACATGTACATGCCTGGCTGCGAGTACGTATGGAATTTGGACAGATGCTCAAAGTACTAGACGCGTGCGATAAAAAATATCAAAAATATTGCGCAAACTATCTCGTCACGAGGGTAAAGAAAAAAAAATTTCGAGACCTGTATTGGTTCTTGCTCAGCTACGACGACTTTAGAAACTCCCATTTAGGCCTTCTCAGCGAAGAGCAATTTGTATCCGTATGTTTGGACCTTGTCGGCGAAGAGGGGTTTATCGAATGGTGTTTGCAAATGTATGATGGCGAAGAGTAATTTATAGAATAATGTTTGGACATTGAGGACTAAGGATAATCGTTTATAGACTTGGGTTTGGACTTTCTCGACGAAGAAGACGCCGAACAAAACATAAGAAAGAACCCTCTAGAAAATATGTCGATATTTTATTATAGTGTTTCATTATAATAAAATATCGACATAAATTGTAAATCAATGGCGTAATTATATTTTTCTTATAAGAAAAATGAGATCAAAAAAATCAGCATGAAAGTCGAGGGCGTTCCGTGGTAGATTGCCGGTACCGTTTAGAGGTACCGGGGTTGAAAGGTCCAAGCCCTTTCGCCCCACCACATACTCATTCCCTT